AATGTTCCTTCGATCTATGATACATAAAAAAACCGGATCCAACTCCCATTTATATTACTTATCTTTTTTATTTCTTTTTTTTGTGGTAGTTCGGTTTAAGTCTGACGTGAATAATATTCTACGACTAACAATTCATTTATTTTCAAACCGACCCATTTAGTATCTATTATTTGATTGACTAATCCTTTATATTGAAATGGGTGAAGGGTCAAATGACTTGGCAATTCTTCATGAGGAGATGAATCCAGAGATTTTTGAATCAGACCTCGGGATTTTTGTTCTGTCTTCGCCGTAATAATATCTCGTGGTTTGCAACGATAACTTGGTATATCTACTATATGGCTGTTAACTAAAATATGTCTATGGTTAACTAATTGGCGGGCTGCAGGAATAGTCGAAGCCATACCCAATCGAAAAATTATGTTATCCAAACGCATTTCAAGTAATTGTAGTAAAACTTGACCTGTTGACCCTTTTGCTTTTCCAGCAATACGAACATATTTAAGTAATTGCCGTTCTGTGAGGCCATAATGAAAACGCAACTTTTGCTTTTCTTCTAGACGAATACGATATTGAGATTTTTTCCCCGAACGCGATTGGTTTCTAAGGTCAGTTCCGGCTCTAAGCCCTTTATTAGTCTTAGTTAGTCCTGGTAATGCTCCCAGACGGCGTATTTTTTTGAAACGAGGTCCCCGGTAACGCGACATAAAGACTCCTTATGGTTATTTCAAATTAATTTTATTCTTCTTTTTTTTTCAGTAATTTTTTTCTTTTTTTAACTCTAAACTAAAACGGAACTAAAAGAGAATGAGATTAATTGGATAAATATAAATATACAGACCCCTTTCTAATGTTTATTATACTAATGTCTATTATAGGAAAAGAAAAGGATTCCCTTTCCTGACAGGGTTGTAAGCTCTTATAACTTAAGAAATTTCTAATTTTTGTATTTGGAAGGGGTGGACGATACCCTTTCAACATTCTTTAATTTCAAAGGGGCAGTTTCAATCATGGAAAAGTTTAATAAATAGGAAAAAGCCGGCTATCGGAATCGAACCGATGACCATCGCATTACAAATGTGATGCTCTAACCTCTGAGCTAAGCGGGCTCACATAGTATTCGTTTTCTATGCATAGGAATTCAATAAAATAACAATACACTAAAGTAAAAGTATTGGTATCTTATTTACTAATTAAGATTTCTTATCTAATCAGAATCCAACCCCAATCCTAGATAAAAGAATAGAATATCAAAAAAGAAAATTTTAATTTTATATAACATTTTGGTAACATTTACAATTAATTACACTTCTATTTTAGAAAGATTATTTTGAGATTTATTATAGATTTATATATAATAATATAATATATTATTTCTATTTTATTCTATATTATCTAGGAATGATTCGTTATAACTAATGAGTCGTTCTTCCGCTTTCATTCATAAGGATGTAAGTAGTAAATGCGGAAATTAAGACGACAAAAAAATCGACCGTTCAAGTATGCAAAAGGTTACGGGAAGAGTGATAGATAGATAGATATATATATATATATATATGTTATATATATCTATATATATTGAATTGCGGATATAGAAATGATAAAATCCTATTTAGTTTTCATTGTACCAAATAAGGGTTTCCTAGAGAGGATTGGTAAGAAATCAAAGAGGAGAATACACTTTTTAGAGATAGTAATCCGTATCTAATCAATTCAGGATCTAATTCACTCAACGGTTCCAGTAGAAATCAAAGAAAGGGCGGAGCGACCTCACAATAAACTACTAATCTAAAAACAAAAGGAGGGGGATATGGCGAAATTGGTAGACGCTACGGACTTAATTGGATTGAGCCTTGGTATGGAAACTTACTAAGTGATAATTTTCAAATTCAGAGAAACCCTGGAATTAATAATTTAATAATAATATAATAATAATAAATAATAATAATAAAGGGTAATCCTGAGCCAAATCCTATTTTTTGAAAAAGCAAAAAGAAAAGCTCAGAAAGAAAAAGGATAGGTGCAGAGACTCAACGGAAGCTGTTCTAACAAATGGAGTTGATTGCGTTAAGGATGAAGAAGAAGAATAAGGGTATATACAGACTCTATCAAACGATTCACCCACAGCCTGTAGATCTTTTCACGAACGGATTAATCGGACGAGAATAAAGAGAGAGTCCCGTTCTGCATGTCAATGCCGACAACAATGAAATTTATAGTAAGAGGAAAATCCGTCGACTTTAAAAATCATGAGGGTTCAAGTCCCTCTATCCCCAAAAATCCTATTTGACTTTCCCGACCCTTTAGCCTATCCCCCTTTTTGTTTTGTTACGGTTTAAAAATTCCTGATGCACCTGACCAATTCTATATTGTATAGAATTTTTTTAGTTTATAAATAGATCTGGGCAGAAATGCCTTTAATGCCTTTCTCTTATTACATGTTATATATATAACATACGATATATATATACAAATGAACATCTTTGAGAAAAAACCCCAT